TTAAAAAAACAAATTGCATTTAGTGGATGCCTAGACAATAGTGATAAGGACGTCAAGCGAAACGAAAAGCCATAGTAAGAATCGTATCTTCGTAAATCTATGGATCTCCTATAAGAGAAAACTCGAACTGAATTAAAAAACTTAGTGAACTGAAACATCTCAGTAACTAAAGGTAAAGGAAATCAACCGAGACTCCGTGAGTAGTGTCGAGCGAAATCGGATATAGACTTAATTTTAAATAGAATTATAAAAAATTTTTAATTTTAAATTATTTGGAATAATAATGCCATAGAGGGTAAAAGCCCCGTACCTTAAAAATATTTATAACTTCGAATAAAAACATATAAAAGTAAAATGATACCAAAATATCGTTTGAATACTGAGGTACCACCCTCAATAAGTCTAAGTATGCACTTTTGATCGATAGTGAACAAGTACCGTGAGGGAAAGGTGAAATAGATTTTGAAATAAACCCTGAAACTGAATGCATACAAACATTCAAAGTTTTTAAATTTTTAAATTTAAGAATAATGGAGTGCCTTTTGTATAATGAATCAACGAGTAAATATATGATGCATGAGCTTAAGCTATTAAGTGGAGGCGTAGTTTATTTAAGGAAAACGATAAATAAGTATCATATATTTGACCCGAAACTAAGTGATCTAACTATGAGCAGGTTGAAGTTTCGATATTTAAGAAATGGAGGACCGAATTCTTGTCTGTTGCAAAAGACTGAAATGACTTGTTGTTAGGGGTGAAATGCCAATCGAACTTAGAAATAGCTGGTTTTCTGCGAAATCTATTTAGGTAGAGTGGATTATATACATGTGAGAGGTAGAGCACTTTTTGGACAAGGGTGGCCCAAAGCTTTACTGAGTCCAAGAAAACTCCGAATACTCATATAAGTATTAATAATCTAAACAGACATTAGGCGATAAGGTCTAGTGTCGAGAGGGAAACAGCCCTAATCGTTTGCTAAGGTTCCAAAGTATATATCTTGATTAAAATTTTTTTAGTCAAGCCATTAAGTGGTTAAGGAAGTGAAAAGGCTTAGACAACTAGGAAGTAGGCTTGGAAGCAGCCATCTTTTAAAGAAAGCGTAATAGCTCACTGGTCGATTTTTATATAGCTGATTTTTTTAAAATTTAGCTATTAAAAGGCTTTTTTGCGCCGAAAATTCAACGGAGCTCAAATATATCACCGAAGCAACGGCAGTTAATAAATATTAATTGGGTAGCAGAACGTTCTGTAGGCCGATCTAATGTCTTATTGTTAAATAAGTACATAGGTATCAGAAGTGAGAATGTTGATATGAGTAACGAAAAATCATGTGAAATTCATGATCGCCGGAAGCCATAGGTTTTCTACAAAGTATATCTTGATGTAGAGTTAATCGGTCCCTAAGATTTACACGAAAGTAATAAGTCGATGGGTTAGTTGTTTTAAGAATCAACTGTTTCATTATAAGTGACGAAAAGTATAACTTATTTATTTATTTATGGATATATTAGATAAAAAGAAATCTTTTCCAGGAAAGAACTTATATATAAAATAAAAACCGTACTAAAATCGACTCAGATTGGCAGATAGAATATATCAAGGCGTAAAGATAACCGTATTGAAGGAACTCGGCAAATTGCTTCCGTAACTTCGGGATAAGGAAGCTTGAACTATTATAGTTCAAGGGCACAAAATCGGTAAAAATGACTGTTATTTTGAACACAGGACTTTGCTAAGCTTAAACGCGATGTATAAGGTCTGACGCCTGCCCAGTATTAGAACGAAAAAAGGAAGAGTTTAATGCTCCTAATATAATCAATGATAAACGGCGGCTGAATACTTAACAGTCCTAAGGTAAATTTAAGCGAAATATCAAAAGACATTTTCGTTGCCTTAGTAAAACTATACTATATGCTGGAACATTCTCAATAATATTTATATTAAAGCGCTTCTCAGTACTTTAAAAAAAGTGTTTTTTAAAATGTAAAAATCTGAAAGACACGGGAACAATCAGCAAGAAATAAAATTCTTCAGAGACTTTACGTATAGATATCAATAAAATAAAAACATAATATACTTTAAATTTTTTAGTATATATTATGGTTAATATAAAATTTTTAAAATGAAATTAAATAATAATTGGGTTTTAGGTTTAATGGAAACTAATATTCGTTTTAATATTTCTTTAAATTCTGTACAAAGAAAAACTCCGTACAATAAATATTTTATAGCTTCACAGTTCATAGAGTATACACCTATATTTACTTTAACTTTAAATTCATGTGATTTAAAAATTTTATATTCTATAAAAAAAATTTTTCATTGTGGTTTTATATCTAAAACATCATATAAAAGTCAATTAAAAATCTCTAATATAAACCATATATATTCTTATGTATTACCATTTTTTGAAAAAAATCATTTATTAAGTAAAAAAAGAATAGATTTTGAAAAATTTCGAAAAATTATATTAATATTAAGTAATGCTAATAATAATGATAATATAGTAGATTATAATAAATTAAATAAATTAACATATGATTTAATAAAATCAAATATAGAATTAGATTTAGAATTATTAAAAAATACGATTGATATAAGATAAAGTCCATTAAAAATGAGCGAAATTCCTTGTCGGGTAAGTTCCGACCTGCACGAATGGCGTCACAATTTTTACGCTGTCTCCAATACGGTCTTAGTGAAATTGAAGTTACCGTGAAGATGCGGTATTCGTACATTTAGACGGGAAGACCCTAGCAGCTTTACTATAGTCATACGTTGAGAAAGAATTATACTTATGTAGACTAGGTGGGACTTTTTTAAGGCTCTTGAAAGACCACTTTTTTATAATTATTTCTCTCATTTTAAATAAAAGACCGCGTATGATAGGTAGTTTATTTGGGGCGAATTTTTGCTAAAGAGTAACGCAAAAGTATAAAGGTAATCTCAAGTTGGTCGGACATCAACTGTAGAGTGTAATGGCATAAGATTGCCTAACTGATGAGACCTAAAAGTCGAACAGTGACGAAAGTCGGTCATAGTGACCCGGATATAGTTGTGTGGAAAAGTATTCGATTAACTGATAAGTTACGCTAGGGATAACAGGCTAATCTCCAGCGAGAGTTCTTATCTACCTGGAGGTTTGGCACCTCGATGTCGACTCAGAGCATCCTCGAGCTGCAGAAGGTTCGAAGGGTATGGCTGTTCGCCATTTAAGGCTTTACGTGAGTTGGGTTAAATACGTCGTAAAATAAAAGTCTTGCGACCTTAGAAAGTGATTTCTATGTAAAATTTGCCTCATAACGTTTTTGCTTAAAGCAAAATTTTATTCTTTTATCTATTAGATATGGAATTTAGTGAAACCCTATTAATTTTAAATATTACCATACATTTAATAGGTCAACACCGTGGGAAGTTTTTTAATTTTAATATCCTGAAAATATTATTAGCTAAAAATTATTATATTATTTATATGTTAAACTCAAATCAAATAATTAGTAAAAAGATTCATTCTATTTTATTTGGTACTCTGGTGATGGCTATTGTGAAAAAACAGGCCATATAGATATTACTAGAGGATATAAACAAAAAGAATATGTTTATTGGCTTTATAAATAATTATATGTTATTGTAAGAGATTCATTTAAATCAGGGCCAATAGCTCGTCAAAATTATGATAAACGTTTTGATAAATATTATAATAATTATCATTTTAGAACAATTTCTATATTTAAAGAATATAGAAAACTTTTTTATTTTCCTTCGGGAATTACAAATACGACGAATGGAAAAGATAAAATAGTATATATTAAAAAATTACCTAATATAAGTGAATTTTTTAAAAGATTAGATGATATAGCTTTAGCTATATGATATATGGATGATGGTGGTAGAGCTAGTGGTGTAAGAAATGGAGTTTTTTTAACTTTAGATTCTTTTACACGTACAGAAGTCATCGTTATACAAATGGCTATTTTTTAAATTTTGGAATAAAAACTAAGTATCAGCTTGCTGGAAAAAGTATATCTGGTAAAATACAACATAGAATTTATGTAAATACAGTTAATTATCCTAAATTTCATAAAATAGTTTATCCTATAATATCGCAAATACCTAGTTTACATAAACTTAAATTACCAGATGTTATAGCAAAAAAAAGAGTCATTTTATTACTTAAATTAAAAAACCCTGTAACGACTTTAGTTTTTTATAACTAGGATATCTCATAATATTAGAGATATAACACGGCAACTCTTGCTGTCTACCAGCAAGATGAAGGTATAGTCTGCTCCTTAAGTAATTAAGGCATTTTTTGAGTGATCAAAAAATATATCCTAAATAAAAACTAATGGATATAAACTGAAGACAGTATGGTTCCTATCTGATGGGCGTGTCAAAAATTGAGAGGAGGATTTCTTTGTACGAGAGGACCAGAAATCACGAACCGCTTGTGTATCAGTTGTTATACCAATAGCATCGCTGAGTAGCTACGTTCGGAATAGATAACTACTGAAAGCATCTCAAGTAGGAAACTAGCCTCAAAACAAGTTTTTAAAAAATCGTAGAAGATAATTACGTAATAGGTGGAAAGTGTATAAATAGCAATATAAGAGCTTATCCATACTAAATATATATATTTTTTTATTATATATTTGATTTTTATTCAAATAAAATAGAACTAATTTTATATGTTACAACCTAAAAGAACAAAATATCGTAAATATCAAAAAGGAAGAATAGGAGGTATTAGATCAAATACTGATCATCTTCAATTTGGAGAATTTGGTATTAAAGCTTTAGATACTGTACGTATTCCAGCAAAAACAATAGAAGCTCTGCGACGAGTAATTACTCGTAAATTAAAAAGAACAGGGCAAATCTGGGTTCGTATCTTTCCTGATATTGTAGTTACAGCAAAACCTTCTGAAGTTAGAATGGGTAAAGGTAAAGGTGCTCCTAGTTATTGGGTTTGTAGAGTTCAAAAAGGGCAAATCTTATTTGAATTAAATGGAATTCCATTATCTTTAGCACAACAAGCAGCTAAATTAGTAAGTTATAAATTACCTATACCTACTAAATTTATTTCTTATTATAATTAATTATGAAGATATAATATATTTTAATATTATCTATTCATTCATTTATTATAATAAGGTACACTTGCTTATAATATATATATCTTTCATGCTATTATTCTATAAATGGATCTAATCTATTTATAAAATAGAAATAAATTAATAGTAAATTAGTTTTTATTTCTATAAATCTTATCTTTTCACTGGTGTAAGTTTAATAAGCATAATAGATACTTAAGATCGAGAATGATTTTAAATAAATGCTTCGCTTAAAAAATGGTATTAAATTAAAATCTTATTTATTTAGAATAAATTATGTTACTTCTTTATTAAACACCATAACATAAAGTGAAAGAAATCATAGGTTATTCTAGTATTCATACAACAATGAGGTAGAGTCAAAATTTCGGGAGAAGAATTTATATATAAAATCATTAGGTTGTTAACTAAATTTATTATAAAATGAGCATAAAAAAGTATTTTTATAATTAATTATATAATTAATTATAAAATGACTATCCAATAGAAATAGAAAATTTCTTTTCTTTCCTAAAATTATATAAAAATATAATTTTATAATAAATAATAAATAAATTATGCAAGGAGATTCAATCACTCCAATAATAGCTCTTATAGCTACAGGTATTTGTTTAACTTATGGTATATTTCATTTGGTGAATAGACAAATATCTAATCAAACTGCTAAAATAGTAGAAAATAATGAAGTCCTAGTTAAAAAACTGGAATCTAAAATTGATGAAGTAGGAGATAAAATGGACTTTAAACTTCTTGTAGTAGAAGAAAAGTTAGATCTCGTAATTAATAAAATAGATCCTACTCAAAACAATCCATTAATTACACGAAATATTCCTGAAGGAGTTTTAAGTACTTCTTCTGAAGCTGAAAGAGCTTATATTGAGCCTGGAATGGATTTAGCTGCTCAAACTATAAATAGTTTAACTCAACCATTTATAAATACAGCGAATACTCTAGTAAGAACAGCTTCTAATACTTTAGAAGCAATAACACATCCAATAACAACTCTTTCTCGAGCATTAAGTAATAATGTTTCAGAAGGGTTAACTACAGTAGATCCATCTACATTAAATGTAGCAGAAAATGTGGTAAATAATATATCAAATATAATAAATTAAAAATTTTATTATATATAATATAATAGGAGGTATGTTATTTTAAAAGGTATCTTTTTCGTCAGTTTTATTTAAGAATTAATACCATATATCAATATAAATTTATTTTATTTATTACATATTTTATTTAATAAATAAATAAATTTATATTGTTCTATTATACAAAAAATTTAAAGTATAAACAAAGCGATTACAAATAGGATAAAAATATATATATATAAATAAAATGAATATTGATTTAACTAAAATTATAATATTTACTGGTGCTGTAACTGGTGCAGTGTATATGATGAAGTTTTTTTTTGCTCCTCATAATACAAATACTATGAATAGCCTTTTGCCAAATAATAATCTAGAAATAGTTGCTGAATCTCCACAAAATATAAAAAATGAAGATATATTGCGATATTTAGATACTGTATCTCAGAATCAAGTAAAGTTAGAAAGGAAATTTGTTGAAGCTAAATATGACAGTGATTATATTTGTACTAGAATAGAAGTTCATTCAAAAAAAATGCTGATATTACAATAGATAAAATCACTACAGAATTGGCTAATTTAGAGTCTAAATTTAATGAAACATTTACTTATCTTTATAGTCAGAATCAACAATTAGCTTTAAAAACAGATGAATTATTTATTAAAAATCAAGAAATAATAAGATTGTTAGAAAATAGACCTTCAACAGGTGATACTTTAATTTCTATTGGTGATCATATTGGTGCATTAGCAGCTGAAAATACTTCTGTTCTTACAATTGTTAGTGAAGGTGCTAATACTTTTGGTGGATTTTAATTTATTATGATATGAGGTTATTATCTTAAATAGTAATAAAAAAGATTTAGATATTGCTCAAAACTATGCTGGAATGTACAATTTGAAACTAAGCTTCATTATATTAGTTCTGGGTCTGATATAATGAACTTTTTACTAAGAATAAATTATGATACTAGTTTTTGATCTGAATTTATTAATTTTTTACAAAGAAGAGTCACTGAAAATCATGAAATAACTATTAAAACTTTTGAAATAGATATGAAAAAGAATAGCGTTTCCTTAGATCAGATTCATAATAAATTAAATTTGCTTTTAAAAAATAAAGGATTAGATGTAAATAGAGCAGATTTAGTAAATCTTAATATAGATATTGATTTAGCTAAAGAATTAACTATAGCGGCTACAGAAAATGTATCTAATATACTTAGTAATATAGTTTAATTATAATTTATAAAATTTTAAAATTATAATACATAAATGATATTTAAATTTATATATTATAATTTTATTATGGGATAACTTATTAAGTAAGTGTTATAATATATTTTAAAATGATCTTATGTTTTAGTATAGTCTGTTCTTTAAGATAAATAATATTTTAAATGAATTATTTTTAATTCAATTACAAATTATTAATAAAATTTTATATTTTTAAATATTTTATAATATTTTAGCCATGTGGATATATATCATTCATTTTTACAATAAACGTACTATAAAGGTATGTTAAAAAATCGCATATCTCATTATCATTGTAATAAGAAATTAATTGATAAATAAAACTAAAATTATGACATATTTATAATTATAATTCCTATTTAATTAAAGACAATAAATATAATATTGTAACTTTTTTTGCAGTAAAATTTAGTTTATTATTTAATTTAAATAAATCTAAATGAATTAATTTAACTACTATTAAGTCTGCCTAATAATTTAATAAAAGGTTTTTATAAATAGATTTTTTTTTAATAGAAAAAACTTTTTACGTATGTAAACAACTTGGCTCACAAGACATCAAAAAAGCTAGTCTATTCTGGTGCAAAAGTCGTAAAACAGCATTGTCCCCCATGGGACCCCTACTCTTTAAAAATTTCAAATGTTAAATTTTTCAAATTTTTTAAAAATTTGAAATACTTCAATAAAAGTGACACGTTCAAAAGTGTTAATTGGATTTTTAACAGATATTTTTACAGTGTTAAAAACAGATTATTCATTTAAAATGTATCAGATAACATTAATTTTTCCTTCGGATTCGCTAGAATCAAGTTGGGAAAATGTGAACTCAAGACTTTCAGAAGTTTCTAGTTTACTAGAAAATTATGCATTTCTAAGTTTTCTGCTCTAATAATAATAAGTAAGTGTAACAGTATCTTTTATATATACTACTTACTTGAGTTTAGCCTATACTAAACTAAAGCTATTTTATAGTAGCTAAACCCTTAAGGGTCAAATAAAAATATATATATAATTATTTCTAAATAGATACATAAATATTAAATAAGTTATCAAAATAGTTAAAGTAAAAAAAAAAGAAATGCTTAAAAAAATAATATTTTATTTTAAGTTTAGCTTTCAATTTTAAACTAACCAATCAAAACATAATAATATTCCAGCAACATAAACAACGAAAGCTAAAGATAAAGGTAATAAAGCTTTCCATCCTAAACGCATTAATTGATCATAACGATATCTAGGATATGCTGCACGTACCCATATAAATAAAAATAATATAAAGATACATTTTAAACTAAACCAGAAGACACCGGGTATCCAATAAAATATAGCTAAATTCATAGGTGGTAACCATCCTCCTAAGAAGAAAATGGCGCATAAACTACTCATTACTATCATATTCGCATATTCACCTAAGAAAAATAAAGCAAATCCCATAGCTGAATATTCTACATTATAACCAGCAACTAACTCAGCTTCAGCTTCAGGTAAATCAAAAGGAGCTCTATTAGTTTCAGCTAAACATGAAATAAAAAACATGATAAATAATGGAAATAAAGGTATAACATACCAAATATTTTTTTGTGCCATAACAATCTCAGATAAATTTAAAGATCCAGCACAGATTAAAACTGTAATTAAAATTAATCCTATAGAAACTTCATATGAAACCATTTGAGCAGCAGAACGGCAGCTTCCTAAAAAGGCATATTTAGAGTTACTAGACCATCCAGCTGTAATTATACCATAAACACCTAAAGATGATATAGCAAATAAATATAATAATCCAACATGAAGATCAGCAATAACTAATCCTTCTCCAAAAGGAACTACTGCCCAAGCTACTTGACTTAATAAAAAAGTTAGTACTGGAGCAAATAAAAATATAACTAAATTTGCACTACTAGGTAAAATAGGTTCTTTTACTATAAGTTTAACACCATCTGCTATTGGTTGTAATATACCATAGATACCTAAAACATTAGGACCTTTTCTTCTTTGCATAGCACCTAATACTTTACGTTCAGCTAATACTAAAAAAGCTACACTTAAAATTAAAGGAACTGTTAAGGCTAAAATTTTTAATAAAAGAGTAATTATTGTTAAAGTCATTTTTTTTTAACTTTCATGGGTTTTGCAAAGCAAAACTTTAATCTCATACGTTCTTTTAGTAGCTAAACCTTCAGCTAAGCTCAACTGAACATAGAGATTTAAAAATATATGTATAAATTTATACATAAAAAGAAATATATTCTACTTGAGTTTAGCTTAAGCTAAACTAAGATATTTATAATAACTAAACCCTAAAGGGTCAAGCTATTTTAATAGCTAAACCCCTAAAGATCAAGTAGAATAATATAATAATAAATTAGCTGCGAAGAAGAAAAAAAATTATTGTACTAAGTGTACGAAGTTTTTTTTTTGCTACTTTGCAGTAGCTTTGCAGTAGAACTTATATTTTTAAATTGCTAAAGAAATCTTTTAATTTAGCGTTAGAAGCATCAGTTAACTGACGAGTATTTTTAATATCTTCTAAAATGCTAGAATCTATATTTTTTAATACAGTATCTTCGAATTTTTTAATATCAGAAATATTTAATTTATCTAAATATCCTTTAGTTGCTGCATATAATATAACAACTTGAGTTTCTATACTCATAGGAGAATATTGATCTTGTTTTAATACTTCAGTTAATCTAGCTCCACGATTTAATAAATATTGAGTTGATGCATCTAAATCAGAACCAAATTGAGCGAAAGCTGCTACTTCACGATACTGAGCTAATTCTAATTTCATAGTACCTGCTACTTGTTTCATAGCTTTAACTTGAGCTGCAGATCCTACACGACTTACTGATAAACCAACATTAATAGCTGGACGGATACCTTTATAGAATAATTCAGTTTCTAAGAAAATTTGCCCATCAGTAATAGAAATTACATTAGTTGGAATATATGCTGATACGTCACCAGCTTGAGTTTCTATAACAGGTAATGCTGTTAAAGATCCTCCTCCTACATCTTTAGACATTTTTGCTGCTCTTTCTAATAAACGAGAGTGTAAATAGAAAACGTCTCCTGGGAAAGCTTCACGTCCTGGAGGTCTACGTAATAATAAAGACATTTGACGATAAGCAACTGATTGTTTACTTAAGTCATCATAAATTATTAATGCGTGCATCCCATTATCACGGAAATATTCACCCATAGCACATCCAGAGTAAGGTGCTAAGAATTGTAATGGTGCTGGATCAGAAGCAGTAGCTGCTACTATTACACTATATTCTAATGCTCCATTATTTTCTAAAATTCTTACAAATTGTGCAACTGTTGAACGTTTTTGTCCAATAGCTACATATACACAATATAATTTAGCTGATTCATCACTAGCTGTACTATTTACTGATTTTTGGTTAATAATAGCATCTAATGCGATTGCTGTTTTTCCAGTTTGACGATCTCCGATAATTAATTCACGTTGACCACGTCCGATTGGTACTAAACTATCAACAGCTTTTAATCCTGTTTGCATAGGTTGGCTTACAGATTCACGTACGATAATACCTGGAGCTTTAACTTCTGCACGTTTACGAGTTACATTAGTTAATGGACCTTTACCATCTATAGGGTTTCCTAATCCGTCTAAAACTCTTCCTAAGATACCTTTACCAACTGGTACGTCTACAATTGTACCAGTACGTTTTACCATATCACCTTCTTTTATAGCTGTATCACTACCAAATAATACAACTCCTACATTATCATTTTCAAGATTTAAAGCCATTCCTTTAATACCACCTGGGAATTCAACCATTTCACCTGCTTGAATTTTATTTAACCCATATACACGAGCAATACCATCACCTATTGATAATACACGCCCTACTTCTTCTACATTAGCGTCTGAATATGTATTTGAGATATTTTGTTCTAATAAATCTGAAATTTCACTTAAAGATAAACGTAATGACATAATATTTTAATTTTAATATTTTTAATTGAATGAATAAAATAAAATTTTACTTATTTATCTGTTTATTAAATACAGTTCAAGCAGTTAAAATTAAATAATATTTAATTTTACCGCTCTAGTAAAATTTATTTAAATTTATTTTACTTACTTTTTTAAAAGAAATATTTTAAAAAAGTTTCGCTTAAATAAAGAACTAAGTACTTTTATACTAAGTAACAGGAGAAAAGGGACTCGAACCCTTAACCTTTGGTTTTGGAGACCATTATTCTACCATTGCAACTATTCTCCTTATATTTAATTTCATATACTTTGCACACTTCCTACTATGATTTAATTAAGCCATATATACAGCCTGATATGAAAATATAGCCATTTATCGGACTCGAACCGATAACCTTCGGTTTACAAAACCGATACTCTACCAATTAAGTTAAAATGGCTTGACTTTTTTATTAAAGTTTATATAATTTTAAATGAAATTATATATACTTAGAAAGACTCGAACTTTCAACCTCTAAATCCGTAGTTTAGCGCTCTATCCAATTGAGCTATAAGTACATCCCTATTATAAGTACAATAATATCCTATTAGAGCGGAGCTCTAGTTATGTTATGCTCCGCTCGAACTCATATAAAAAATATATTATTTTTTTTACTCTTATAAGCATAAAAAAACTATATTATAAATTTATCCTTTTAAAAAAAATGAATAAATTTTTGTAGAATATCTGTATAATTATAATAAAAATTATCCTTTCATTAAATTTATAAATTCAACTGCTATAGTCCCACGTAATCTATAATAAATTACAAGTAAAGCTAATCCAATAGCAGATTCAGCTGCTGCTACAGTTAAAATTAATAAAGCGAAAAGTTGACCTAATAAATCATCTAAATAAACAGAAAATAATAAAAAGTTTAAGTTAACGGCTAATAGCATAAGTTCAATAGACATTAGCATAATAATAATATTTTTTCTATTTAAGAAGATTCCCCAAAGGCCTAATAAGAAAAGTATCATAGATACTGTCATAAATTTATTTAAGTCCATAATATGATTTTTATTTATTTATTAATTAATTTTTCTTATTGTTTTAGTAAAATCTCTAGTATTTTGAAGGTAAACTTGTTGTTTTTTCACTTGAAGATTTTTCTGCATAGTTAAAACTATAGCTCCTATCATAGCTACTAATAATATTAAACTAGCCATTAAAAAGAAATAAAAATAATAAGTATATATTATATTTCCTAAAGCATGTATAGTATTAGAAGTTGAATAATGAGAAGACCAATCAATAAAATTCGTTTGATTAAAAAGATCTTTTAAATATGAAGTATTTAGTTCATAAGGAACTAATGAGATTATATCATGGTTAGTTAATATTAATACTTCAAATAAAAATAAAAAACCTAAAATACCACCTACTGGAAGATAACGTAATTTTTTTTCATGAAATTCTTCTACTTTAATATTTAACATCATTACTACGAATAAAAATAAAACTGCTATAGCTCCTACATAGACTACTAAAAAAATCATAGCAAAAAAGTCTAAACCTAAAAGAACTAATAATCCTGATGCATTAAAAAACCCTAATATTAAAAATAATACTGAATATACCGGATTTCGTGATTGAATCACAAATACACCTGATAATAATAAACTACTTGCAAATATATAAAAAAGTAAATCCATTGTGTTATTGTAAATAAGAAAACTAGCCAGAAATTCATAATTTTAATTCATTTTGCTAGCCTCGCTTAAAAAAATTATTTTATATGATTTTTCATCTCTATAATATATCCGATGTATATACAGATCTCTAATAATATATAGAGTGATATTGTTAAAAATAATTGACTTATGATATCAGGTGGTGAAAAAAATGCTGAAAGACATAAAATTATTAAAAAAAATAAAGATCGTTTACTGGATAATTGAATAGGAGAATATATATTCATGTAAAATAAGAATATAAAGAAATATGGTATTTGTAAAAATAATAAAACACTTAAATATATATAGATACTATATGAAAGATATGAGGAAATTTTTGGTGAAATTTCTAATAATTTAGTTTTCTCTAAATTAGAGAATATATTTATTTCATAACTTGTAAAATATTGACAAATTATAGGAAATAAATAATTATATATTAAAAGAAATTCTATAATAATTAATATGAAAAATAGAAAAAAATATTTATTTAATTTTTTAGCTTCTGTTTTATATAAACTTGGATGAAAAAAACACCAATGATGATAAAAAATAATAGGAAGGCTAAAAATAAATCCTAATATTAAACATAATTTTAAAATATTAAAAAAAACTTCTGTTATATCTGTAGCTATTAAATTATTATTTAGATATATAAATGGTTTTGTTAGTAAATATATAAATTCTAATTGATAATAATAAACAGTAATAGCTGTACTTAAAAAAGTATAACATATATATAAATATCTTAAACGTATTTCTTTATAATGATCAGAGATAGTTATTGTATAAAAAGTCATAAATAAATGCTTCGCTTAAAAATAAATAATTACTTCAGAAAAATAGATATGAAGAATTATATCTCTATAAGATATACAAATAATATATAAGATATACAAATAATATATAAGATATACAAATAATATATAAAATTTCTTTTATAAGCTTTTATTGCTTATGTATATATCCTATATAAGTTAAAATCATATATTATAAAGAAAATTACTTTTTTATAGAGAGAAATAAAAAATAAATAACAATTAGTAGTAAAAAAAAGCTTCGTTCACTCCGATTTTTTTTACTAGTTCTAATTAAATATTCTCTAAAGGTTATATTAAAACTAAAATTATGATAAAACATATTTATCAGAACACAAAAGAAAAAAAAGAAATTTTTGCATCATTTGATAGTTATATGACAGAATTTTCTTCTCTACAAAATACTAGAATTAAAAAAACAAAAAAACCAACAGGAGCTTCACTAGAAAATAATGAATTTAAAAATAAATTAGATTGCTTACAAAAATTAAAAATATTTTATGGAAATATATCTACAAAACAACTTTTAACTCTTATTAGAAAAGCGCAAAACCTACCAGGTTTTTTTGATAAAAATTTTTTTAGTTTAATAGAAAGTAGATTAGATGTTATATTATATCGTAGTAATTTTGCAAAATCTATTTATCACGCAAGACAGTTATGTTATCATAAAAAGATACTTCTTAATTCTAAATTTATTACAGTACCTAGTACTTTATTAAAACCTGGAGATGTTTTAGTAGTTCATGAGAATTCTATACCTATTAATACTAATAAATTCACTAATATCCCATCTAAGAATTTTAAAAAATATTATTTTAATTTGAATATTATTAATATATTAAAAAATATTAATAATTTAAATATAAGTTCAACTTCAAGTAATGTATCTTCGATTTTAATAAATAAGGATATATTAAATTTATTAAATCAATTAAGTTATATAAATTCAAATGATAGTTTCATCAAGAAAGTAGCTAAACAAAGTAAAACTACTAAAAAATTATCAATAGAAGCTACACAAGATTTTAATAAAATAAATTTAAAAACACTACTATTTTATTTAACTAATAATAAACATTTAGTGAAGCAATTAATTAGTTATTTTGAAAAACAAAATTATCTTTTAAGTGAAACGATTAAAGCGAAATTACTTAAAAATAAAAATTTATTAGCTCAAAATCAAGAATTTAATCAAAAAAAAGTACCTTTAAATCTAGAAATAAATCCTAATACTAATACATTAATATATTTATATTCACCACAACGTATTTTATTACCATTTATATTAGATACAGATTTAATACGTAAACTTTTAAAATTTAAAACAGCTAAATAAAAAAAAATATAAATATATATATAATATATATAATATATATACAATATACTATGCCTACAATTAATCAATTATTAAAAAAAGCTCGTATTATTAGTTCTCCATCTAAGAATAACATGAGACCTAATTTAAAAAAAAGTAAAAAACCAGCATTAAAAGGTTGTCCTCAAAAGCGAGGTGTTTGTTTTCGTGTTTATACTAGAACACCTAAAAAACCAAATTCAGCTTTACGTAAAGTAGCAAAAATTCGTTTATCTAATGGATTAATAGTTATTGCTTATATACCTGGTGAAGGACATAACCTTCAAGAGCATTCAGTAGTTTGTATAAGAGGTGGTCGTGTAAAAGATTTACCGGGTGTTAAATATAAAGTAGTTCGTGGTGTTTTAGATGCGCAAGGTGTAAGTAATAGAAAACAATCTAGATCAAAATATGGTGTAGCCAATGATAAACAATAAAGTAATAATAAATTAAAAAAGAATGACATTCAATAAAAAGCAACTAATAAACTCTGAAAATATTAGCCTCACAGAATCCAATAATTCTGAACGAATTTTAGTAGAAAAGTCAAGTTCATCTCATGCTGTTAAAAGAAACCCCATTCATTCCGATTTTTTTTTACATAACTTGAAGGAAGTAAACTTAGCTATGGAACATAATTATTATATACATAAATTTTTAAATAAATTAATGATAGACGGTAAAAAATCTAAAGCATTTAAAATAATGAATGAAGCATTTGATATAATTTTAACAGTACAAGCAGAAAAAAAAAAAGATATTTTATCAAGCGAAGCTACTGAAGCTACTACTCATTTGTCAGGATTAAAATCAAATACTAGCTCAAGTGAAGCTATGAATCAGGATGTTTTTCATCTATTTTTACTTGCAATAGAAAATGTTACACCATATCTAGATGTTCGTAAAGTGAGAAAATCTGGTACTACATTATTAGTACCTTATGCTATAACACCAGAAAGAGGTATTTATAATGCTTTCTGTTGGTTAATAGAAGCTGCTCGTGAAAAAAGACGCAATCACTCAAGACGTAAATTTTCTTATTATTTAGCGGAAGAAATTATATTAGCTTCACAAAAAACAGGAAAAGCACGTGAAAAACGTCATGAATTACATAAGACAGCTTTAGCTAATAGATCTAATACTAAATATCGTTGGTGGTAATATTTATTATATTATCTTTTCTCTATAAGATTCTATGTTTAATAAACAATTTTTAAATAGTAGAAAGATATAATAAATATTACAAAGGTTAGATAACATAACGGTAATGTAAGAGATTGCAAATCTTTTAATGACAGTTCAATTCTGTCTCTAACCTTAATAATTTATTTATAACGTTTTAAAATTATTAATAATAAATAAAAATTATTAATAATAAATAAAGTTTATAAATTATTAAGTTTTAATAACAATAAAAAAATAAAATATAAAATGCATTTAGATCAATTTCAATTACTTAAACAGAGTTTAAGTTCAGCTCCGCTTGAACTAGGCTTGAGCGCGGTTCAAGTTAAACCATATTATAAACAATTAACTTTTACAAGTTATTTATTTGATAATGATTTTTTAACAATAATTCCAGAAATGTATCTAGTTTCTATGGGTTTATTTTTATTATTATTTGGTTGTGTATATAGTACTTCTAGTAAATTAAATTATCCTTTATTATCAACAAATATAGGGTGGTTTACTTTATTATCATTTTTCTATACATTTCTTTTAATACAATTAAATCCAATAAATAACGCAACTGTTTTATATAATACATTAATTATTGATGATTTTACACAATTTATTAAAATTTGTACATTATTAGCTAGTATTTTTAGTTTATTAATATCTTTAAAATATATTAAAAATGAAAATTATAATGCATTTGAATCTATGATATTAATATTATTTTCAACTGCTAGTATGTTATTTTGTATATCATCATCAGACTTTATTTCAATGTATTTAGCAGTAGAATTACAAAGTTTATGTTTTTATGTATTAGCAGCATTTAAAAGAAATTCAGAATTTTCTACAGAAAGTGGGTTAAAATATTTTATTTTAGGAGCTTTCTCATCAGGATTCTTATTATTTGGATGTTCATTAATTTATGCATTTACAGGAACTCTTAATTTTGCTGAATGTGCTAAATTATTTGCATTTACTGGTCAATTAGATTCTATAGGTACAAATTATACTTTAGATATATTAACTTTATCATTACCTAAATTAGGAATGATCTTTTTATTAGTAGGATTTTTATTTAAAATTGCAGCAGCACCATTTCATATGTGGTCACCTGATGTATATGAAGGAGCACCTACTCCAGTAACAGCTTTCTTTGTTATTACTCCAAAATTAACTTATTTTGCAGTCTTTTTACGTATATTTTATCAATGTTTCTATGATTTATTTGATATATGGCAAATGGTCTTAATTTTAGCTAGTTTAGCTTCTATGATTGTAGGGGCTATTGGTGGATTATCACAAACTAAAATTAAAAGGTTAGTAGCATTTAGTAGTATAGGACATGTTGGATATTTATTAATAGGATTTGCTTGTGGAAGTATAGAAGGTATTCATTCATTATGTTTATATTTAATTATTTATATATTTATGAATATAGCTATGTTTGGTATTTTATTAAGTGGTTTATTACCAGCAGATAATAAATTACCTAATATGAAATATATAACAGATTTAGCTTATTTAGGAAAAACTAATCCTATTTTAGCTATAACTTTAGCTATTACTTTATTCTCTATGGCTGGTATACCTCCTTTAGCTGGATTTTATAGTAAAGCATATTTATTTTTTGCAGCATTAAGTAATGATTTAGGATTATTAGCAATTATTGGTGTATTAACTAGTGTATGTAGTTGTTTTTATTATATTCGTTTAATTAGAATCATGTATTTTACTACACCTAAAAATTGGTATAGCACTACTCGTGTTTCAAAAACAAATGCAATAGCTTTAGCTCTTAGTTTATATATATTAGTATTTTTTATGTTTTATCCTTCACCTTTATTTTTATTAACACATAAAGCTACTTTAGCTTTATGTTTATAATTATTAAATATTAATAATGACTAAAATATATATTAAATTAAAATCATTCGAATCTAATCAATTAAAAAAAAGTTCATTATATATTAAAAATATTCTTACTTTAATTTTTCATTTCAATGTATCAGAAGTTTCATTACCAGTAAAAAGACGATTTATTACTATTATGAAATCTCCACATAAATATAAAAAAGCTAGAGAACAATATCAACAATTAGTATATAAAAAATTATTAATAATTGAATTAAATGAAAAAAATCAATATTTTATGAATATCATTTCTAATATTTGTAAAAATATTCATTTACCAGGTGTAGAAATTGAATTATTCTATAAATATAAAACTGAAATTAATCTAAACTTAAAATTAAATTAATTAATAAATAATGTCTACATTTAATAAGAAAAAAAGATTTATTTATCGAAAACTCAGCAATTTTTAACTGAAAATCCATATATTTTTATATTACAAGTGTTACCTTCTAATAACACACAATTTAATCTTTTTAAAATTGAATTAAATAATATTGCTAAAACAAAAAATAGCAGCATCCACTTAAATGATGCAAAAATTAATATATTTTCTATAAAAAATAAGTTATGTAAACAAGCAGAAGATATTATGCTTCATAAAAATATAACTTATAATAAAATAAAAGCACAACACAACTTTGATAATAAGAATAAATCAGAAGAATCTTTAGTTGGATATAATATATATGTAGGAAGTCTTGATTTTATATCACTTTGTAAAACTTATCATAAAATAATGAGTATGAAAACTTATTTATTTTTAGGTTTAAAAGTAGTTATATTAGGACATCACTTAAATGTAAAAAATGATTTAAATAATGATCGTGATTTAAACACTATTCAAAGTAATCAAAATAGCTTGAACACTAAAAAAAAAACTTTGTATACTTCTAACAATAATTTTTTTAACTTAGTGCCTCAAGATTTATTATTATATAATAATAATAATATGATTAATATTATGAAATCTTTTCCTACATCTAAAGAATCTATTTATCAACAATTAATAGGGACTCTTGAAAATGGATTTAATATTCATTTTTTTCATTCTTTGCAAAATATTAAAAAATAAATCTACTTAAACATTGTTTAGCATAGCTATGCTATTAAAGACTTTGCTTAAGTAGATTTATATATTTTGGAAAGTTATTATAATAAAATAATTATTGTTATACAATAATTATGTGCTGATAGAAATATGGGACAAAAAATAAATCCAATAGCATTAAGATTATCACATGGTAATCGATTAAAAGATAGTTCTTGGTTTAGTAATAAATATTTTTATAAAAAAAGTTTAATTTTAGATTTATTATTAATGAAATATTATAATGATTTTATTAAACATTTTAAATTACCACAACCAAGACTATCAATACAATATCAATTTCATCAAATTAATATTCAACCTTTTATTTGTATACCAAAACAATCTAGATTTCAAAGATCTAAATTTTTTAGGTTAAATATTAATCAAAATCTTTTAAAAAAAACTTCATTTAAGAATAAAAGATATCCACTTTTTTATAAATCATTAATAGAAAATAAATTATTAGATAATCAACTTTATAGCTCTAAAAATATATTTGGGTTTAATGAATATCAAAAAGAAATCCAAAAAACTAATTTAGATTTATTAAAATATCTTTTAAATAGATATAAATTATTATGGGTTTTATATTCTAATATTTCTCAAATACCTCAAAATAAAGTTTTATATGAAAATTCTATTAATATAGATAAAATACAAGAACATTCACCTTATAAATTTTTAAATTCTAATTCAATAACACATCCTTTTTTTTTGAAAAAAGCGCTTAAAAATAATTCTGATAGAAAAAATTATATAAAAAGAAAATTCTTGTTTCATTCATATTTATCTAAAAATTTAAGATTAAATCCAAATATATTTTATAATATTCAATCATACAGTATAAATCCTAAATTAAATATTAAAAAACGAATGATTCAAAATCATTTAGAAAATCAATTATCTACTTATTCTCATTTAAATGTAGAATTAACTCCATTTGTTTTATCAAATGATTGGCAAAGTGCTACTTTTTTAGCTGATGAAATAGTCTTTTTTTTAGAAAGAAAAATAGGTTTTTTACGTATAAAAAATCAATTATTATCACAATTAAATAGATATCCTTGGATAAAAGGTTTAAGAATTATTTGCTCAGGACGTTTAGGTTTTAAAGGAAAAAAATCTCAAAGAGCTAGTCAAGAATATGTCAAATATGGTGAAACTTCATTAAATACGTTTGACAGAAAAATAGATTATGCTTCTAAAACAGCTTATACACCATTTGGTAGTGTAGGTGTTAAAGTTTGGATTTGTTATAAATAATTATAAATTGTCTATTATATAGAAATAAAAAAAGATATTATATATTAAAAATAAATATACTTTTTTTTACTTAAGCTTCGTTTAAGTTAAAAAAAATCTTGAAATAACACAAATTTTTTTTACACTTGAACTAAATAATTTTCAAAAAAAAAATTATTATCTATTAAAATTTAAAAAAAAAATAAATATATTTTACGTTTGATCTTAGCGTAGAACGATCGTTAGATATAGGCTTTAATACATGCGAGTTGAACGTGAATTTTTTAATTAAAATGAAAGTAGCGTACTGGTGAGTAACACGTGAGAATCTACCTTTCAAATCAACATAAAATGTTGAATAAAAGCTTCTAAAGCTATAAAGATATGTTTTCGTTGAAAGATGAGCTTGCGCAAGATTAGGTAGTTGGTAAGGTAACGGCTTACCAAGCCAAAGATCTTTAGCTGGTTTGAGAAAATGATCAGCCACATTGGAACTGAAACACAGTCCAAACGTAATATAACGGCAGCAGTAGGGAATTTTGAACACTGAGCGAAAGCTTGATTCAGCCAAGTATCGTGGATGAAGAAGGCTGTCTTTTGGTCGTAAAATCCATTTATATAGTCACATGAAATGTGTCTTTTATTTCGATAAAAGGAAAGATTATGACTTTCTATTGAAAAGTCCCGGCTAATCTCGTGCCAGCAGCCGCGGTAATACGAGAGGGGCAAACGATGTTTAGCATGATTGGGCGTAAAGAGCTTGTAGATGGTTTCTTTTAATTTTATATAAAAGCTCTAAGCTTAACTTTGATTATATATAAAGGAAAGATAACTTGAGTTATGGAAAGGAAAGTAGAATTCTTGGAGGAGAGGTAGAATTTGGTGATATCAAGAGGAATTCCAAAAGCGAAGGCAGCTTTCTTGCCATATACTGACATTGAAGGGCGAAAGCGTGGGTAGCGACAGGGATTAGATACCCCATTAGTCCACGCCGTCAACGATGACCTTTATTTATTGGTTTCTCTTAAAATAAATAAATTATTTTTTAGTTTGATCAGTGAAACAGTTAACGCGTTAAAAGGTCCGCCTGAGGAGTACGATCGCAAGATTAAAACTCAAAAGAATAGACGGGAGCGTTCACAAGTGGTGGAGCATGAAGTTTAATGCGATACAACACGCAAAACCTTACCATTTTTTGATATTTTACTTATCAGTTATTTCTCATGAAATAATGTTTTTTACTAAAGTAAAAATTTGTTTGTATAACAGGCGTTGCATGGCTGTCGTAAGTTCGTACTGTGAAGTGTTGGATTAATTTCCTTAACGAACGTAACCCCTTGGTTTTGTTAAAACTAAAATCTACCGCTAGTCATAAACTAGAGGAAGGGAGGGATCACGTCAAGTCCTCATGACCCTTATAAAATGGGCTACGCTTTTCGTGCTACAATGATAAATACAATAAGAAGCAATAACGAAAGTTGGAGCAAATCTATAAAATTTATCTCAGTTCAGATTGTTCTCTGCAATTCGAGAACATGAAGATGGAATCACTAGTAATCGTAGATCAGCATGCTACGGTGAATATGTAATTACGCTCTGTACTCACAGCCCGTCACACAATGGAAGTAAAATGTATCGGAAATTTGTCAAATATTGTTAGATTTTCTTTTTTAAATTTATTGAATAAATTATTTTAATTAATATCTTTCAACTAAATGGGAACTGATGATATGTTTCATGACTGTTGTGAAGTCGTAACAAGGTAGCGCTAGCGGAAGCTGGTGCTGGATTTATATTTTTTAGTCTTCTTCGTCTAGGGGTTAGGACATCGCCTTTTCACGGCGGAAACACGAGTTCGATTCTCGTAGAAGATACTTTGTTTTAAATGTGTAGGTTTACTTTTTAAAATCATAGTACTAAATGTACGAAGTTTTTTAAAGAATTTAAACTCTTTTTTAACTGCTAGAACTAATATTTAATATATCTTATATAATTATAGATAATAAAAAAAAATATCATATCACTTTATTAGCAGCGGTTAATAAATAATATGATTTTATGGCGATTATAACTTAGGTGGTTAAAGTACTAGTCTGTGGCTCTAGAAACATGGGTTCGAGTCCCATTATTCGCCCAGTTGTTTAATTAAGTGTAGGTATAGTAGCGAAGCTACTATTGCTCCACTGTAGTAATAACGAAGTAATACTCTCTATAAAAAAACGTCTTTTTGCGGGTATAGATTAATGGTAAATTCTTTGTCTTCCAAACAAACCATACGAGTTCGATTCTCGTTACCCGCTTTTATATAAATAATTATAAGAAGATATAAAAAAATCTTGAAGTAATACGAATACGCAGTTTTTTATTATAACATAATAATAAAATTTTTCATTAAAAAACTCTAAATAATATTCTAATGATAAAAATTTTTATCATAAGTTTTGTAAAATTTAAGTTTAGCATTGCTAAACCTTAGCAAAACCTACTTAAAGTTTCGCAGCAAATATTTAAGTTGACAGGATATAGCGTAGCCTGGTATCGCGCCTGTTTTGGGAATAGGAGATCGCAGGTTCAAATCCTGCTATCCTGAGGCCTAGAAAAAAAATTATATTTTTTTTAATCACACTAGGTTTAGAAGGAATTTTGTGTTTCAAAAAATTCTGAGGATTTGTTAATAATTTTCTTTCTGCTGAATATTATTGTTTTTACATTTCTTTTTATTAAATTTTTAATAAAATTGAAACTAAGTCATAATGAGATATTCTTTTTTGTGTTTTATGATTACTCGTTGGTTATATTCAACAAATCATAAAGATATAGGTACACTTTATTTAATTTTTGGTGCTTTTTCAGGTGTATTAGGTACTTGTTTCTCATTGTTAATTCGTTTAGAATTAGCTCTTCCAGGTAACCAAATTCTTGAAGGAAATTACCATTTATTTAATGTAATTATCACAGCTCACGCATTTTTAATGATTTTCTTCATGTTAATGCCTGCCTTAATTGGTGGTTTTGGTAATTGGTTTTTACCTATATTAATAGGAGCTCCAGATATGGCGTTCCCTCGTCTTAATAATATAAGTTTTTGGTTATTACCTCCATCACTTTTATTATTATTAACTTCTGCTTTAGTTGAAATTGGAGCAGGGACAGGTTATACATATATAAGTCTGATCTGTCTTTAAAAAACATCACTCGATGCGAAAACATCCTAAATGCATTAAAAATTATTTAACTTTATCAAAGCTAAAGCCTAAATGATTTTTATTCATTATATTTAAGCTACTCTTATTTTTTAAATAAAGTAATAATGCATTAAATGAAAGGGCTATTCGCCTGAGTATTTCATACTCATCAGAGACTACACGTGATGCAATATTTATAAATTTTTTATGAAATCTATTTTTTTAAATTCTTTATTTTTTAAACAATGGCTTGTTGGTTTAACAGATGGTGATGGTACTTTTACTATTATTAGGAAAAAAAATAGACCTTGTTCATGGTATTTTTCTTATAAAATTTCTTTATTTACTCCAAATATACAACTGTTATATTTTATTAAAAAGATGTTAAAAGTTGGAATAGTTCAAAAATATGATTCTCATATATTATTAGCTATATCTAAAATCTTTCACATTAAAGCAAAAATGCTATTAAATAAAAAAGATAATTGTTATAGTATAAATACTACTAATTCTAGATCTATAAAAAATATTATAAAATATTTTGAAGGACCGCATAAAAATAAAAGTTTTTTAAAAGGTATTAAGAGTTTAGAATTTAAAATATGGGCAAGAACTTATAGAAAATATAAAGGTAATTATATTAAATTAATAGAAATTCAAAAGTTTTTACGCAGATTACGTACAAAAATTTATTTATTGAAGGTTTAACACTTCAGTAGAAGTATTGAAGGAATAGTCCGAACTTAATTGTAAAATTAAGCGTGTAATGAGAGTTTTATTTTTATAAAATGTAGATTACCAACATTAAAAATATAAATAGTATTATTATTTATATTTAATAAACGGGACAGTTGATTTTTAAGCTGTCTTTAAACATCGCTCGATGCGAAAAACACATACAGTAACAAAAATTTATTTCATACAATTTTTTTAATTTACTTAATATAAAAACTACTTATTATTATTTATTGAACTTAATATTTAAGTAAAAATGTTTTTATTAACATGTCAATTCGCCTGGATTATAATCTAAATCAAACTTTGTTAAAGTGAGAAATAATTTTAATCCATCAGAGACTTAACGCGATGCAATTTTATTTTTTTTATGAATTTAAATAATAAAGAATTTTTTGAACAATGGCTTGTTGGTTTAACAGATGGCGATGGATGCTTTTCTATGAATAAAGAAAAAAATAGTTGGCGTTTTACCTTTAAAATATCTTTATCTGTTTCTAATATGAAAGCTTTATATTATATAAAAAAAAATTTAGGTGTAGGATCAATTACAATAGAAAAAAAACTAATATGGCTAATTATCGTATTAGAAATATAAATCAATTAAAAGAAATTTTAATTCCTATTTTTGATAAGCATCTTTTATTAACTTCTAAATATTATTCTTTTTATAAATTTAAAAAATGTTTAAATATTTTAGACTATACTTTATTAACTAATGAAGAAAAAAATCATTTGATAGAAAACATATTAATAATTACAAAAGATATTAACTATATATCTCCTTTTTGGTTAGAGACTAAAAAAGATTTAATTAATAAATCTTTTGAAGAAATAACTCAAATAATCACTAATATAAATGATATTAAATCAATAATTCCAAAACCTTGGGTTATTGGTTTTATTGAAGCAGAAGGTTCTTTTTTTATAACAAAAAAAGATGAAAATAGATTAGTTCATTGTTTTGGTATTAGTCAAAAATTAGATCCTATTGTTTTGTTAAGTTTAAAATATTTATTTCATATTCCAACAAAAGTTAAATATAAATATAAGCACAATTATTATTTATTGGAAACTTCTAATTCTAGATCTATAGAAAATATTATAAAATATTTTTTAGGTCCACATAATACGCATACTAACATGAAAGGTAGTAAAGGGTTAGAATTTAGGATTTGGGCTAGAACATATTTTAAACATAAGGGTAATTACGAGAAATTACTAAAAACAAAAGAATTAATTAATAGAATAAGAAATAAAAATAAAATTGAAGGAATAGTCCGAACTTAATTGTAAAATTAAGCGTGTAATGAGAGTTTTATTATAATAAATAAAATGTAGATTACCAACATTTTTGTTATCCACCTTTATCAAGTATAACAGCTCATTCAGGGCCATCAGTAGATTTAGCTATATTTAGTTTACATTTATCTGGTGCAAGTAGTATCTTAGGTGCTATTAATTTAATTTGTACAACAATTAATATGCGTGCTCCTGGATTAGCATGGCATCGTCTGCCTCTATTTGTTTGGGCAGTTTTCATAACAGCAGGTTTATTACTATTAGCTCTTCCTGTATTAGCTGGTGGTATTACTATGTTATTAACAGATAGAAACTTTAATACAAGTTTCTTTGAAGTATTTGCTGGAGGAGATCCTATTCTTTTCCAACATTTATTTTGGTTCTTTGGTTAATTGACTAAATTAGGCTATATCTTTTATTTAATATTAGATAAATTTCTTACCTATAAAAGAAATCGCATGACTATATGCTGAAAAAGATAATAAACTTATTGATACTTAAAAAAGTAAAAATTTAATAAGCTGGATCCAATCAGCAAGAAATAAAATTCTTCAGAGACTTTACGTCATGAACTAAAAAAACATAATATATAAATTTATTTAGCATAATAAAAAAACATAAGTAAAACGTACTAAAAGTATTTTACAGCTCCTTTTATTAAAAGATCTTACGCTTTTTTGCTTAATTAAAAAATAATTTTTTTTTATTTTAAAATTATTTATATTTATTATTGGTACACTTTCTTAAGCGTACAAATAATGTAAGCTCTATTTTTTATAGAATAGAATTTAATGACTCTTCTTATAAATAAAGCACTCTTAGCTCAGTGGTAGAGCAGTAACCTTCTAAGTTAATGGTCACAGGTTCAAATCCTGTAGAGTGTAACATTTCTTATATTTTAAATAAATGCTTCGCTTAAAAAATAAATATAAGAAAGGTTTATATTTTTCATATTTAAAAAATAATTTTTTTTCACTACTATGTTCAAGTTCTGTTAAAAAAATCTTGTACTTCTTAGTCAAATAATTAAAAAGGTGCTAAATTTTTTTAACAATTGAACTTAAGTTTTCTTAACAAAATAAAATATACTATGTACGTATTACAAATATTTTTACCATTTATTGCTAGTGTATCAGCTGGTTTTTTTGGCCGCTTTTTAGGTTATAGAGGAGCAGCATTAATTACAACAATAAGTGTCTTTTTTTCATTTTTATTAAGTTTAATTATATTTTATGAAGTAGCATTTTCAGGAGTACTTTGTCATATTCAATATTCACCATGGTTTGAATCAGAATTTTTTTCAGCACAATGGGGCTTTTATTATGATAGTCTAACTGCTGTTATGTTAATAGTTATTACTAGTATTAGTACTTTAGTACATTTATATTCAATATCTTATATGGATGGTGATCCACATTTACCAAGATTTATGTCATATCTATCTATTTTCACATTTTTCATGTTAATGTTAGTCACAGCCGATAATTTTTTACAAATGTTCTTTGGTTGGGAAGGTGTTGGTTTAGCTTCATATTTATTAATTAATTTTTGGTTTACAAGATTACAGGCTTCTAAAGCTTCTATTAAAGCAATGCTTGTAAATCGTGTAGGGGATTTTGGTTTAGCTTTAGGTATAATGGCAGCATTTTATGTTTTCAAATCAGTTGATTTTCAAACTATCTTTGCTTGTGCTCCTTATTTTGCTGATCATCATTTTATATTCTTTAATACAGAATTTCATGCTTTAACTTTAATTTGTATCTTATTATTTGTGGGAGCTGTTGGTAAATCTGCTCAATTAGGTTTACATACTTGGCTTCCTGATGCTATGGAAGGTCCTACTCCAGTTTCTGCTTTAATACATGCAGCTACTATGGTAACTGCTGGGGTATTTATGGTAGCTCGTTGTTCTCCTATATTTGAATATGCTCCTAATGCATTAATAGTTGTAGCTATTGTTGGGGCTTCTACTTGCTTTTTTGCAGCAACTACAGGTGTAGTACAAAACGATCTTAAACGTGTTATTGCTTATTCAACAGCATCACAATTAGGATATATGGTTTTTGCTTGTGGTATTTCTCATTATACAGTAGGAGTTTTCCATTTAATGAATCATGCTTTCTTCAAAGCTCTTTTATTCTTAAGTGCAGGAAGTGTAATACATGCATTATCTAATGAACAAGATATGAGAAAAATGGGAGGTGTTGCTAATTTATTACCATTTACTTATTCAATGATGATTATAGGTAGTTTATCTTTAGTAGGATTTCCTTTTTTAACAGGGTTTTACTCTAAAGATGTTATATTAGAAGTAGCTTTTGCTAAATATACATTTAGTGGCGAATTTGCTTTTATTTTAGGATCTATTTGTGTTTTATTTACTTCTTACTATTCATTTAGATTATTATTTTGTACTTTCTTAGCACCAACTTCTTTATTTAAATCTACTACTAAACATATACATGATGCTCCTATTTTAATGGCTATTCCTTTAATAGTTTTAGCTTTTGGAAGTATTTTTGTAGGATTCTTTGCTAAAGATTTTATGATTGGATTAGGTACTGACTTTTGGTCAAATGCTATTTTTGTTTTACCACAAAATTTAGTTTTATTAGAAGCAGAATATATCCCATTAGAATATAAAATGTTACCTTTATTTGCTACTTTTGCAGGTGCTGTAATTGCTTATATTGGAAATATAGTAGCTGTTTTATTTAGTTATGACCTAAAAACATCTGTTCTTGGTCGAAAATTCTATACTTTCTGTAATAAACGTTGGTTTGTTGATAAAGTTTATAATGATTTTATTTCACAAAATGTATTATCATTTGGATATAATATTAGTTTTAAAACTTTAGATAAAGGAAGTTTTGAAATTTGTGGACCTTTAGGAATTTCTCAAATATTCTTATCTTTAACTAAATTCTTAAGTAAACTTCAAAGTGGATTTATTTATCATTATGCTGTTATTATGTTATTAGGATTAACTACTTTAGTAGCTTGTATCACATTATTAACATATATTGATTCTAATTTAATCTTTATATTATTTATAGCTTTTATTTTTTATAATTCTTATTCAAAATATAGCAGTAATTTATAATTTGAACTAAAGCATTTCATATTACATACTATTTATTTCATTTAAGTGGTATGTAATGTATCATACACTTACTTAATATAAATAATCTATATAAGCAGTTAAAAAAAAATTATTGTGCAAAGTTTACTAAGTGTACGAAGTTTTTTTAACCGCTTGATTGTAAAACTCAAAAATAAAATTATTATTTAGATTTTTGTTTATTTTTCTTTTTATGGATAGGTTTTTTTCTTGTACTTGAAAACTCACCAAATTTTAAACCTATCATAGTTTCTAATATTTTACAAGAAATATAAGATTTACCATTATAGATATTAAAAGTCCTTCCCACGAATTCGGGTAAAATAACAGAACGACGTGACTTAATATTTAATGGTTTTAAAGATTGAGAATCTTTAATTTTTATTTCACAAAAAGGACCTTTCCAAAGTGAACGTGACATAATTTTAAATATTTTATAAAAAATTCTATATATTCCAAAAAAAAATTGGAATATAATGAATGAGACGAAGTTTTTTTTTGAAGCCGAATCAATTTTTATATTAAAAAATTAGTTCTAATTATGCTTCGCTTATTTTTAAGCGAAACTATATTATTTATAAAATTATTTACTTAATAATTTAGTTTCTCTAATACAAGGAATTTCTTCAAAAGTATGGAATGCTGGTGGTGAAGGTAATAACCATTCTAAAGTAGCTGATACACCTGGAGTTGTTTCCCAAGGGTTTTTCGGAGCTATATTATTTCCACTTAAAGTTTTATAAACAACATAAAAGAAGAATAATACACCAGCTATTGATAAATAACTTCCATAACTTGCTACTGCGTTCCACCCTGCATAAGCATCAGGATAATCTGGGATACGACGAGGCATTCCAGCTAACCCTAAGAAATGCATAGGGAAGAAAGTAATATTAACACCTATGAACATTAAATAGAAATGTATTTTACCTAATGTTTCATCATATTGTAATCCGCTAATTTTTCCTATCCAATAATAGAATCCTCCAAATAAAGCAAAAACTGCTCCCATAGATAATACATAATGGAAATGAGCAACAACATAGTATGTATCATGAAATGCAATATCAAGTCCGCTATTAGATAATACAACACCTGTTAATCCACCTACAGTGAATAAGAATAAGAATCCAATAGCAAATAACATAGGAGTTCTTAATTCAATACTTCCACCCCACATAGTAGCTACCCAACTAAAGATTTTAATTCCTGTTGGTACTGCAATAATCATTGTAGCTGCAGTGAAATAAGCTCTAGTATCTAAATCTAATCCTACTGTATACATATGATGACTCCACACTAAGAAACCTAAAATACCTATACTTAGCATAGCATAAACCATACCAAGATAACCAAAAATAGGTTTTTTAGAGAATGTAGTTATAATATGGCTAATTATACCAAATCCTGGAAGTATCAAAATGTAAACTTCTGGATGCTGTTTATACTAAGTATAAAAATGGACTTTATCTTAACTAAAAAAAAATGCTTACTATCGGACTTGAACCGATACCCTGAAAATAAGGAATAGATTTTAAGTCTATCGCGTCTACCAATTTCGCCAAGAAAGCTTATTAAATTAATAATATAATAAAGGTTTTGTTTAAAATATTATTAATTTATAGAAAATTTAATTAAAGCTATTCGCTAAAAAACTTCGTACTTCGTACAATAATTTTTTTCTGCTTTGCTACTACTGCAGAGCAATAGTTATATTAAAATTTCATTTCAGATTTTGTTGCATTAGATTTAAGTGCATTAATTAATAATTCTTTATCAAAATGAGTATTTAATGTTAAATCCATGTTAGCTAATTCTAAATTTGCAAAAGAATAAAATTGTTGAGAAATCTTATCTTGTATTAATTTAGTATATGCATCTTTAAAAAATAATAAATATTTAAAGGTGCTAAATACTCTAGTATTATGCTCTCTTTCTAATATTTTAAGGTGAGTATTTCTATTTAATAATAAAGTAGAAAAGTCAGCAGTTAATTTATTTTTAATTAAAGAGATATCTTCATTAATGTTCATGATTTTTAAATAATCTTCTTGTGCTTTATATAAATGTTGTGTTTTAGAATTTAAAGAAGCTTCATATTCTTGTACTAAAAGTTCACCTTTTTCATCAATACCATCAACAATTGCTTGTGAATGATAATTTTTTATAAAAAGGAAGAAAGCTAATGTACATAATACAACTAATGTTTCTTCATTATAAATAATAATATGTTTAGAACTTGCTACGCAAAATACTAAAAAACCATATAATAATAATTTACCATTAGTAATATTAAATCTAGAATTTTTTGAATTTAATGTATTTATAATATTATTGAAATTAATCATAAAGCGTTTTTATAATTATAAAATATTTAATTATTTTATAAAATAATTAAATAAAAAGTCTATTATTATCAAAATAATTAGATAATATATTATAATTTACTAAATTATCTGATAATTTATTATTTAATTCAATTTTATTTAATATAACATAAGAAATTTCTCTTGATAAAGTAATATCAGCTATTGCTTGAATATATTGATTATAATAAGAAGCAAGATCTTGATTTTTTTCTGATAAATCATTTACTGATTTATTACACCAAGCTGGGAATTCTGTTAAAAATTCACTCGTGAATTCTTTACCTATTTCAGAGGCTTTGCTATATAAATTTTTTGAATCTAAGAATACTTGTTCTAAATTTTCAGTATTAGAAAGATTTTGTTTAGTTTCTGCATTATTTTTTATTAATACATCACGTAAAATATAAATTCTAGATATTTTAGGTAAAAAATATTTAGCAATAAAATAATAAAAACTGAAAAATGTTACTAATAACCAAAAATATTGTGGTAAAAAGGTTACAAGATCTAATTGAGGCATTTTTTTTATAAAATTTATTTTTTATTAATATTATTTTTAATATTAATTTTTGATTATATTGGGAAAGGTTGGATTCGAACCAACGGTGAACCTAATCAACAGATTTACAGTCTGTCGCCTTAAACCACTCGGCCACTTGCCCTTTTTTTTACTTAAACGCTAGAATAATTTATAGAAACTTTTTATATTTTAAATTTATTAAACGTATATAATATAGGCAAGAGAATAAAAACGAATCTAACTTTCTTTAATATTATCTCTATTAGAAAAACATATTATATAAGTAAAAATAATATATTTATTAAATGAATGAATAAATTCATTGTTATAGTTATAGCTTCGCTTCAAAAATTATATTTTTTAATAATAAAAAATATATACATTATTTTATCTAATAAAAGGGTAAATATATATAATATTTTTAATAAAACACATATTTACCCTAAACTCCGTAGGTTGTTTTTTGTTAAAACAACTGATACTAGAGAAAAGTTTAGCATAGCTAAACATATATATAAATGAAAAAAATTTCATTTATATATATTAATTCGTATTAATTAGAATACGAATAAGATTAAGAATGCCATCATTAATGCAAACAAAGCAATAGCTTCAGTTAAAGCGAACCCTAAAATAGCATAACCAAATAATTGTTTAGTTAAGCTTGGATTACGAGCTACTGAATTAATTAATGATCCGAAAACTATACCAATTCCTGCTCCTGCTCCTGCTAATGCAATTGTTGCACATCCTGCTCCGATTAATTTTGCTCCGTCTAACATGATATTAAAACAATTGTTTTTTATAAATTTAAAAAGTGGCTTAAGCTAAAATAATATTTTAGCTTGAACTCATATATAAAGAATATATAATGAGCTTAGTAGGATTCGAACCCACAACTACATTGTTATGAGCAATGTGTTCTACCATTGAACTATAAGCTCATATATTTCATACTATTATATCTATATATGTAGAATCTCCCCAAGTTGGTTTCGAACCAACGACCTGAAGGTTAACAGCCCTCCGCTCTACCACTGAGCTATTGAAGAAGAAATAAAAAGAATTCTAACAAAAGTATTTATTACGTAGTTAAAAAGTTATTGTTCAAAGTGTATGAAGTTTTTTAATAAAATAAATTTTTTTAAATCTTTAATTTATTATTTACATCTATAAGAAAGTTCTTTTTTTAATAGAATTAATGAGCTATATATTGAAGATTATAGACATCTTTTTTTACCATAAAATTAAATATAAATAACACTTACTTAATTATAATATATCCTAGAAATCAAAATAAAAGTATATTTTAATTAAAATTCTGTAAATATATACTTAAATATTTTTAATTCCTGTAAATTAATTATAATATTTTACCAACTAGCTTTATTCCATCCCATAATAAGCCCTTGTTGAGCTAAATCACGAAATTTTATACGAGAAAGCCCACAAAAATTTAATATACCCTGACCACGTCCAGTTATTATGCATCTATTTTTAATACGAACAAGTGAACTATTTCTTGGTAGTTGATTTAATTTTTGTGTATAGAAATATCTATCTTTTTCTGATATTTTAAAATCATGAATAAGTGATTTATATATCATTCGTTTTAATTCAAGTTTTTGAAATAATTGACGTCTATTTAAATCTCTTTTTATTGAATTTTTTCTTTTCATATTATCTATCTACTTCACCAAATACAATATCTTGAGTACCAACAATAGTTACTACATCAGCCAATAAATGATTTCTTGCCATAAAATCTAATCCTTGTAAATGTGCAAACCCTGGAGCTCTTATTTTACAACGATAAGGTCTATGAGTACCATTACTTACTAAATAAACACCAAATTCACCTTTAGGCGCTTCTACTCCCATATAAATTTCACCAGCAGGTACTAGGAAACCTTGAGAATAATATTTAAAATGATGAATTAATGCTTCCATAGAATCTTTCATTTCAAAACGAGAAGGAGGTGTTATTTTATGATCATCAGTACGAATAATACCATTAGGCATTTCATTTAAACATTGCATAATAATTCTTAAGCTTTGTCTCATTTCTTCAACACGAATTAAATAACGATCATAACAGTCACCACGAGTACCAATAGGCACATCAAATTCCATTTGATCATAAACATCATAAGGTTGAGTTTTTCTTAAATCCCATGCTATTCCACTAGCACGTAATAAAGCACCTGAGAATCCCCAAGACATTGCTTGTTCAGCTGATACTACACCAATATCTACTAATCTTTGTTTCCAGATTCTATTAGAAGTTAACATTTCTTCTATTTCATCAATTCTAGAAGCAAATTGACGCGCAAATTGATAAATATCTTGACTTAATCCAATTGGTAAATCATAAGTAACTCCTCCTGGACGAACATAAGCTGCATGAAGTCTAGCCCCACTCACTCTTTCATAAAATTCCATTAATTTTTCACGTTCTTCAAATCCCCATAAGAATGGTGTTAAAGCTCCAACATCCATTGCGTGGCAAGTTAATGCTAATAAATGATTTAATATACGAGTAATTTCTGCAAATAATACTCTGATATATTGCGCACGTTTAGGTGCTTCTATATTTAATAGATTTTCTACCGCTAATGAATATGCTTGTTCTTGACACATCATTGAGACATAATCTAAACGATCAAAATATGGAAGAGCTTGCATATAATTTTTATATTCAATTAATTTTTCAGTTCCTCTATGTAATAATCCTATATGTGGATCACAACGTTGAACTACTTCACCATTCATTTCTAAAACTAAACGTAATACACCATGAGCCGCTGGATGTTGTGGACCAAAGTTGATAGTAAAATTTTGAAGTTTAGGTACTGATAAAGCTTTTTCTATTGCCATATTCTTTTTTTTAGTATGTTTAATTAAGTTTTTAATAGTTATTATTATAAGAAGTAATACCTCATGATAATATATTATATACAATAATAATATTATGATCTTTATTTAATTAAAAAATTTAACCAAATAAAGATCATAAAAAAAATTATTAATAGTTCTAGCAGTTAAAAAAACTTGTATTATTTCAAATTTTTTTTTTAAGAACTTAAACTCTTTTAAGTATATAATAAATAAAGTGAATAAAAATTATTTCAATAAATTTATATTTTTACTTAAAATTTGTTTAAGATATATTTCATTTAAGCTTAAAAAAATCATACTACACAGTGTACAAAGTTTTTTTAAGCTTAAATTTTTTTCCGTTGCTATAACTAAACACCTCCCCAGTAATAAATACAAACGAATAAGAATAACCAAACAACGTCTACAAAATGCCAATACCAAGCAGCTGCTTCAAACCCTAAATGGTGTGACTTTGTAAAATGATTTTTAGCTAATCTAACAGTACAAACTGCTAAAAATAAAGTTCCTATTAAAACGTGGAATCCGTGGAATCCAGTAGACATAAAGAAAGTAGCTCCATAAATACTATCAGAGATATTAAAAGGTGCTTCAACATATTCTAATACTTGGAATCCAGTGAATATAGCAGCTAATACAATAGTAACAATTAAAGCTCTCATAGCTTGTTGTTTTTCACCAGCAAGAATAGCATGATGTGCCCAAGTTACAGAAGCTCCAGAAGTTAATAAAATTAAAGTATTAAGAAAAGGAATTTCCCAAGGATTTAATACTTCAATACCAGCTGGTGGCCATACAGCACCGATTTCAATAGTAGGTGCTAAGCTTGAATGAAAGAAAGCCCAGAAAAAAGCAAAAAAGAACATTACTTCAGAAATGATAAAAAGTATCATTCCATAACGAAGTCCATTTTGTACTTTTTGAGTATGAAGACCTTGGAAAGTAGATTCTCTAATTACATCTCTCCACCAGATACTCATTGAATAAATTAAGAAGATTTGACCAAAAGCTAATACATAACCTCCTCCATTATACGAGTGCATATATAATACTCCGCCAAAGACAGACATTAATGCTGCAAAACTTGTTAATAAAGGCCATGGACTAGGATCAACTAAATGAAATGGATGTCTATTTAACATATTTATTTATTTATTTAATTTTTTTAAGTGATGCGAAAAAAGAAATAATATTTCTTTTTTTAACATTTTATAACTTAAGCTGATTCTAATTTAGCTAAAGTCCAAGAGATATAATTTTCTACTGAAACAGCTTCTACTACAATAGGCATAAACCCATGATTCACTCCGCATAATTCGCTACATTGTCCGTAAAAGACACCTTCTCTTTTAATAAATAAAGGTATTTGATTTAATCTTCCAGGAACTGCATCACATTTTACTCCTAATGATGGTACTGCCCAACTATGTAATACGTCTGCTGCTGTTATTATAACTCTTATATGTGTTTTAACTGGAAGAACAACTCGATTATCAACTTCTAATAATCTTAATTGTCCTAATTCTAAATCTGATTCAGGGATCATATAACTATCAAATGCTATAGTTTGATCATCTGTTTCATTAAAGTCTGAATATTCATAAGACCAATACCATTGATGTCCTATAGCTTTTATTGTTACACTAGGATCAACAACTTCATCTAAACTATATAATAATGCAAATGAAGGTACTGCTATAAATAATAAAATTAAACTTGGAGTAACTGTCCAAGCAATTTCTATAAATGTTCCATGTATTAATTTTTCCGGAATAGGATTTTTCGATGCATGGAAATGATATAAAGCTCTACTAATTAACCATACTACAAATACACAAACAATTATTAATAAAAATTGTATATCATGATGTAGATCAATTAAACCTTGCATAATAGGTGTTGCTGGCGCTTGGAAACCCATTTGCCATGGAGTTGGCGCATCAGCTAAACTTATAATAGGAGATAATAGTATACTTAAAACAAAAATATTTCTTAAATGCATTGTTTTGTTAATGTTTATTTTATATAAATATTAATATTATTCCATATTATACCTTAAAATTCCTAAGAGTTTACCATAGAAACTAAAGCTATAGCGTAGCTATACTTGACTCTTAAGGTCTTAAGTGAAATAATATTAAAAATGAAAAAAGAATATGGGCAAAAAGGGACTCGAACCCCTGACTTTACGCTTATCAAGCGTATACTCTAACCAACTGAGTTACTTGCCCTACAATCATTTTGAAATTAAGATACTTAAACTAAATCAAAAATTATAGTTTTTTAGCAAAGCTACTAAATTAAACTAATAAATGACTTTCATCTCTATTAAAAAGACAATTTATAATAAAAGATGACGTTCTAATAGAAATAAAAAAAAATTTAAAATGTGAACGACCCGAAACCATACCGAATTCGATTTGTCAAAACATTTAATATTGTATGTACTGCTATCTGTGGGAGACGCAATTTTACTTTTTTTATTTCAACATACACTTACTTATTATATAACAATTCTTCACTACTATTTGTTGATTTTATTTATCGTGTGTATAATTTTTTTCTATATACATTAAAATACCTGAAAAAAAGATTTTTTTTCAAGGTACAAGTTATTTTCACAATACATCTGGAATTGTGGATAAAACTAAACCTATAAGTGTTATTCCATATTTATTTTTTATAGCGTAGTTATTAAAAAATATTCTTTATAAGTAAGTGTATATAATTTTATAATATATAAAAATAATTAATTAACAACAGCAAAGTAACAGTAGCTCCACTACAATAACTCATGTAAATTAATTAAAAAAATTAATATATTATAAAATGAAATATTTTTTATATAATTTCTTAAATATAGCTATGCTAAACCTTGAGTTTAGCTTAAGCTAAACTAAGATATTAAAAAAATAATTTTTTTAATAGCCTTGATATACTAAATGTATACAAGAAGCATGAATAGTATCAATAAAAGCTTCAGGATTTATCCCTATCCATAAAATAGGTATAATTAATGGAATAAACATCATAAATTCTCTACGATTTAAGTCACTATATAAATAAATAAATTCAGGTTTAAATACTCCATAAATCAAACGATTACATAACCATAAAGCATATCCCGCACCTAAAACCATACCAGTAGCTGCTAATATAGTAGCTATAGTATTATTTAGGTAAACCCCAGTTAATATTAAAAATTCACCAGGAAAACTACTAGTTCCAGGTAAACTAATATTAGACATAGTAAAGAAAACGAAGAATAAAGCAAATATTGGCATAGTACGTCCACATCCAGAGTAATAACGTAATATACGTGTTTTATATCTATCATATAATACACCTACACAAAGGAAAAGAGCTGGAGATATTAATCCATGACTAATCATTAAAAGAATACTTCCTTCTATCCCTTGAATATTTTGACTAAAGATTCCTAAAGTTACAAAATTCATATGTGCTACAGATGAATAAGCTATGATTTTTTTTAAATCAATTTGTCTTAAAGTAGTACAACTAGTATATATAATAGCTATTATACTCATAGTATAAATTAAAGGTGTAAAATATAAAGAAGCATAAGGAAACATAGGTAAAGAGAATCTTAAGAATCCATAAGTACCTAATTTTAATAAAATACCTGCCAATATTACTGAACCTGCTGTAGGAGCTTCTACGTGAGCTTCTGGTAACCAAATATGTACTGGTACCATAGGTACTTTAACTGCAAAACTAGCAAAAAAAGCTAACCATAATAATATTTGACGAGATTCACTCCATTCAGTAGCATATAATATCTCTAAATCTAATGAACCTGTTTGGAAATATATTAATAATAATGCTAATAACATTAATACAGAACCAAATAAAGTATATAAAAAGAATTGATATGCTGCTCTAATTTTTCTTTCTCTAGATCCCCAAACACCTATAATAATAAACATAGGTATTAATACACTTTCAAAGAATATATAGAATAATAAAAGATCAGTAACTGAAAATACAGCTAACATAAATACTTCTAATACTAAAAATGCTATACAATATTCTTTTACATAATTTTGAATATTATCCCAACTCACTAATATACATATAGGTGTTAATAAAGTAGTTAATATTATAAAAAATAATGAAATACCGTCAATACCTAATGATAAATTTAGTGTAGAGAAACTAAAATAATTTTCTAATAAACTATTATAATCACTCGTTAATTGAAAAAAGGCTGTACTACTATCAAACTCTAACCATAAAAAGAGAGATGTAAGAAAAGTTAATAATGTTGTTATTAAAGCTATAGTTTTGATTTTAGTACCTTGCCAATCTGGCATTGTTAGAATTAAAAAAATACCTAAAATAGGAAATAATAAAGTTAATTCAAGTGATGTCATATAATGATTTTGTTTAATAATCTTTAAATAAGATTAAAAGATCATAACTTAACATTTTTTTATAAGTTATGAAAACATACTTTTAATAAGTAGAACTAAAGTATGTCATGAATTTCTAGCTTTATTAAGCAGCTATTAAAATTTCTTTTTAAATAAAAGATTATTTTTTTTTAAGCTTTGCTTTAGCTAAAGTTAGAAGAAGAATTTTTTTTAAAATATAATAATTTAAAAAATAACTATTATTATTACAAGGAATAGGATATGTGATTTTTTTTATATTAATATGAGGCTCAACTAAAGCTATTACTGGAATATTTAATCTATATGCTTCATTAATTAATGATAAATTATCCTGAGGATTCATACATAATATAAGATCAGGTTTTCCTGATAATGTTATTGAATATCTATTTATTGAATTATTTCTTGTTATTAATTCACGATTCATATAACCTTTTAAAGATTTACAAATTCTCTTATATTTAGGGAATTCTTTAAAATTTAATTTAGTTATTCTATTTTTACGTAAATAATGATATAATTTTTTAAACATCATGAAATAATAAATAGATTTAGAAATTTGATCATAATTAGTTAATGTTCCTCCTATCCATTTATGAAAACAATATGAAATTCCTTTCTTTTTTATAGAATTTTTTACAGAAGAAGAAGAATTTTTTTGTTTAAATAATTTATTACATAGTTTAGTATATTTTGGATTTGTATTAACTATTAATAAATTACCATTTTTTAAAAAGATATGACTTATTAAAAAAAATGCACGACATAAAGATCTTAATGTTACTTGTGCACTTATTATTGGACGACCATTTCTTAAACCTAAAATAGAAGAAGACATAAATGGATGCCATTGATAATAACGTATATCTTGAAATAAATGACCATACTGCGTACCTAATTCATAATAAATTGATGACTCTTTTAAATTATTATTTAATCCATTTTTAATATTGCTATTTTTTGGATTTTGGTAATTTGTATTAGTAGCTTCGCTTAACATTTATTTTAATTTTTATATTTTAAATTTATTTTTAGAAAAATAAATTTTTTTGAGAGCGATGGCAGGATTCGAACCTACAAGTCTAGATTATGAGCCTAGCAAATGAACCATACACTTATCATCGCTTTAAATATTAAATAAGTAGCTTTTACTTCAAAAAATATAATTTATTTTGAGTGTGGCAGGTCTCGAACCTACGACAATTGGATTAAAAGTCCAATGCTCTACCAACTGAGCTACACACCCAATAATCCCTTAATAATAACTAGATTAAATATCCAAGTGACTTTAGTCACTTAGGCTTAAATCCTTATGGTTGTGAAAACAACTTATACCTTTTTTTTAAGATGTTAAATTTAAACTTTATCTAAAGCCATAAAAATCAAGTATAGCATAGCTATACTATTGAACTCCAGTATGTTTATTTAAGGGAAAAATATTATATCTAAATATAAAAAAAATTAACTAATAAAAAGTAAAGTTATTTTTAATAACTAAACCCCCTAAAGGTTAAGTATAGCTACGCTAAAGATTTAGTTTAGCTATGCTAAACCTTAAATTAAATTTTTGCTTTTGTAAATTTAATATATTTTATAAAATTTTTATGAATATATATATATATATAAAGTGAATTTTTATATATTAGCTCCAATCAAGAGCTCCTTTTCTCCATTCATAAATAAATCCAATAGTTAATATAATTAAAAATACCATCATTGTCCAAAAACCAAAATAACCTATTTTACTAAGAGTTAAAGCCCATGGAAATAAAAAAGCAACTTCTAAATCAAATATAATAAATAGAATAGCTACTAAATAGAATTGGATATCAAATCTTCCTCTCGCATCATCAAAAGGGTCAAATCCACATTCATAAGCAGATATTTTTTCAGAATCAGCTACATTTTGTGCAGGTGATACTATGAAAGGTAATACTAATAATAATAAAGATAATGCTAATGCTATTATAAAGTAAATAAAAATACCTAAAAATTCAGAATTCATATATAATAATATTTTTTTGTGTTTAAAAATTTTTATTTATTTAATTCAAATTAGAATGAAAATACTTATAAATGAAAAATGATATGAATGAAATTATATATATTTTATACAAAATATCTTTTTTATAAATTCATTAAATTGAAAATAATAAATAAATAATTTTTTATTTAATCAGTTGACTTTTTTATTACAACTGATGTTAATAATTTTTTTTTTCGAGAATGACGAGATTCGAACTCGCGACTTTTGACGTGACAGGCCAACACTCTAACCAACTGAGCTACATTCTCTAATATATTATTATATTACTTATTAAAAAAATAAATTTTTATAATAAAATATATTAAAGATTTGAACAATGTTCAAGTTCTGTAAAAAAACTTCGTACACTTATTTTTTTACAGAATATTTAATAAGATAATCTTCTAATTTTCCGAAACTTGGTACTATTATTAAGAAATAAACAAAGAAGAAAACAGAAGCTAACTGACCTATTATAATATAAGGATCTTCTACAGGTTTTTGTCCTATCCAACTTAATAAGAAACAATCTGCTACAATTAGCCAATAAAAGAAACGTTGTAACGGTTTAAAATTACTGCTACGTATAGGAGATGTACTTAAAAAAGGTAAAGCTAATAATGAAATAAATACTAATGCTATTGCTCCTACTCCTGCTAATTTGTTAGGTATACTACGTAATATTGCATAAACCCACAAGAAATACCATTCTGGTACAATGTGAGGCGGCGTATTCATAGGATTTGCAGGAATATAGTTATCTGTATGTCCTAATACATTAGGCATAAAGTAAACAAAGAAAGCAAAAAATAAAGCAAAAGCTACCCAAATTACTAAATCTTTAACATAAAATGCTGGATAAAGGTTAATTTTATCTACTGCGGAACTAGTACCTAAAGGGTTACCTGATCCATATTGATGTAATGCAGCTAAATGAACTACAGCTAATCCAGCTATTACAAATGGTAATAAATAATGTAAACTAAAAAATCTATTTAATGTTGCATTATCTATAGAGAATCCTCCCCATAACCATGTTACAATATGATCACCAACTACAGGAATTGCACTAGCTAAACTAGTAATTACTGTAGCTCCCCAAAAACTCATCTGTCCCCAAGGTAAAACATAACCAATAAAAGCTGTAATAATCATTAACAATAATATAACAACACCAATTATCCATAAAAATTCACGTGGACTTGTAAAACTTCCATAATATAAACCACGGAACATATGTAAATATACCACAATAAAGAACATACTTGCTCCATTTGCGTGAAGATAACGTAATAGCCATCCTCCTTCAACATCACGCATAATATGTTCTACACTTAAAAAAGCCATATCTACATGTGGTGTATAATGCATAGCTAAAAAAATACCTGTTGCTATTTGTACAACTAAACAAATACCTGCTACACTACCAAAACTCCATAAATAATTAATATTACTAGGAGAAGGATAGTCAACTATATGATCATTTAAAATAGAAAATATAGGTTGTTTAATTATTGAAAATCTTTTATTATTATTTGTTGAATTTGTTGCCATAGTTATAAAAAATTTTGAATTTTATTTAAACTTTATAAATAAAAGTCTAAATAAAAACTTTAAATAGTTAAAGCCTTTAAAGTTAAACTAAAGCTATTTTTAATAAAGTAGCAAAGCTACTATTAAATTTTACTTAACTAAAACCTTAAAAGTTTGACCTAAATACGACGTTTTCTAGATGGTCTACATCCATTAAACGGTAAAGGTGTAATGTCTTGAATTTGTATAAATTTTAGATGCGATTTTTTAAAAGCACGTAATGCATGAGTTCTTCCTAATCCAAGTCCTTTTAATTTTAAAATAATATATTGATAACCTGCATTATATGCATTAAGAGCAATTTTTTCAGCTACTGAACTTGCTGCGTAATGAGAAGATTTACGTGTGTTTTTAAAACCTAAATTTCCGGCAGAAATACAAAATAAAGTATTTCCTGCTAAATCAGTTAAAGTAATAATAGTATTATTCATAGTACTTTGTAATATAATTATTCCTGTTTTAGGTTTTTCAATTTTTTGAATAATTAGTCGTTTAAATCTGTCTAGCTTAAAATTTTGCTTAGCAAAATCTTTAGACTTATTATAATTATTAGCTGTTTGATTTTTGAAATTTTTTTTTTTAACAGCTTGAAATAATGTATTAGAAGATTTCATTGGTTTTTTAGCTGCTGATACTAAATTTTTTGATTGTTTTCTTTCGTACGAATTTAGCTCATGCGATGCTGAATTTAAATTCTGTTTAAGTAATATTGAATTCATATTATTATTATTATTATTTAATAAAGACATCATCAAATTTAGAATGATTTATTTTTTTTGGATCCAGTCAAGTTTAAACGTGATAATTTACGTACAGTTTTATGATTGCTACGTGTTCTTTGACCTCTAACAGGAAGTCCTTGCGCATGTCTAAATCCTCTATAACAAGCCATTTTAATATATTTTTGTACATTTTCTTTTATATTTCTTCTAATCTCAACACCAGTATCATAATTAGAAGTAATAATTTGTGATAAAGAAGATATTTGTTGCGGAGAACAATCTCCTAATAATGTATGAGGACAAAGTCCTAAAGAATCACAAATTTGTAAACTATGATGTGTTCCTATTCCATAAATTTTGGTTAATGCTTTATATAATTTTTTAGAATTTGAACAATTTACATTATTAATATATGTCATATTTTATGAAATTATTTTTTTGAAGATTTTAAATCAGTTTTTAATTTAATATTTTCATTTAAAAGTCTAATACCTTTTCCTTTATAAGGTTCAGGTGGACGTAATTTTCTTATTGAAGAAGCTACTTGAGTTAATTGGTTTTTATCTAATCCAAAAAGACATAAAGATGTTCCACTTTGCAAAAAGACACGAATACCTTGTGGTAATTTATAGGTAATATCATGACTATGCCCTAATTTAAAATATAAGATATTTTCATTTTGATCTTTTTCTACACGATAACCTACTCCTATAATTTGTAAATATATTAAAAAGCCTCGTTGAACGCCATGAAATTTATTTTCTAATAGTTTTTTTAAAGTAATTGCAATTTTTGAATAAGATTTTAAAGTAATAGAATCTTGTTCTATTGAAATTAAAATTTCACCTTTAGGATCAAATTTAGAAAGATGAAAATTAACTGTACCTAATTGACTTTTTATTAATAAAATATTTTGTCTCTTATTTAATGTTATATTAATAGTAGAAGGTATAGGTATTATATAAGTATGCATAATATTCTTTTTTTTTTAGTTTTAAGTTCAATTGTTAAAAATTGCGCACCTCCTTAATTATTTAACTAAGAAGTACAATATTTTTAACTCTTTTTAAGTCTATAATTTAAATTAGAATTAAGTTATTTTTATTATAGCTTTGCTATTGGCATTTGAAATGCACTTAATAAGATTAAAGTCTTTTTATTAAGATCTTTTAAATGAACATTAATTTGAATGATTATATTATGAAATAATTCATAATTACCTTGTAATTCAGGTATTTTTGTGGGTTGATTAATAACAAAATCTAAATTATTATGATTTATTTTAAAGAAATCATTATTTGTTTGAATTTTAGTAGCTGCGCTTAATAAAATAAAAACACATTTATCTAAAAAAGTATAAATATTACTTTTTCTTAAAGTAACCATACATCCTATAGGTTCATTTTTTTTAATTTTAAAACCTGCTATAGCTTTATGCGATGTTGTTAATTGTGATTTTTGACCAGTTATTAACTCTAAAGCTAATAATGCAGGTAAAATATTTTTTTTATCTATACAATAATAACTAGATGATGTATTACATACTATTTTATCTATAGATGGGAGCTCCATAATAGATGTATAATTATCTTTTAAGATAAAATCATGACTTACTATATTATGATAATAAGATTTTGTTAAATTTGTTATTAATAAATCATTTATCATATTTATTTAGATGCTTTGTTTAAAAATTTAATACTTTAAAAAGTATTTATTTAAAATTTGAACGAAGTTCAAATAAAAAAAGTTTTATATTTATTTATCTAAACTCTTTTAAATAATAGAAACTACTTTAATAGATTTGAGCTTCGTTCAAGTATAAAAATAAAAAAACTAAATATTTTTTTAATCGTTAATTGTTAATTTTGTTGAGGTAAAGTTTCATAATCAAAAGAACGGAATTCTTGCGAACATTCAATTGATTCAGTTATTACACGTTTTTCAGAATCATCATAACGTACTTCTTTATATCCACTTAAAGGAAAATCTTTACGTAATGGATGTCCAGAGAATCCATAATCTGTTAATATACGTCTAAGATCAGGATTATTTTTGAAAAAAATTCCAAACATATCCCAAACTTCTCTTTCATACCATGTAGCACATGAATATAAAGATTGAGAAGAATCAACACATTGAGAATAATTCTGTGAATTAATATTTGAATATTCATCAACTATAGTTTTTACTATTATTCTATTATTATATTGGACACTTAATAAATTATATACTATTTCAAATCTATTATATTTACTTGGATAATCTACTGCTGTAATATCTATTAATACTTTATATTGAGTATTCATATGATTTTTTAAAAAATCCAAAAAAGATAATAAATATTGAGGATATACATAAAAAATTGCCTGGTTAAACTTTTTTGAGGCTAAATTTTGCTCAGCTGAACCTTTATCAGACTTGTTATCAAAGCTAATAATACTAGATGTTTTATGATGTATGATCCAATTCGGTACCATTTTAATGATAGATTGAACAAATAAAAATTCATTACCTTTTAATAACTCTTTTTCATTTAAAGAAAGTTGATTCATATTTATTATGAAATTTTTTTTATTATATATAATAATACTATATATAGTTCGAGCAGTAAAAAAACTTCGTATACTTAGTACAATCATTTATTTACTGCGAAGCTACTAAAGCTACTAAAGCTACTAGTTAAAAAAAGATCTATAAAGCTGCTATTAATAAAAGTTTATTAAATTCTATATAGACTTTAATTCAAAATTGGAGACAATCGGAGTCGAACCGATGACATCATACGTGCAAAGCATGCATTCTACCAACTGAATTATATCCCCTTTGCTTATAGTTATAGCTAAACAATAGCATGATTTAAACAAAGTTTAAATTGCTTATTTATATAGACGGAAGAAATGGGATTCGAACCCATGCTCGAGTATTCTCGAGGCTGATTTAGCAAACCAGTGCTTTCGGCCACTCAGCCATCCTTCCTATAATATTTATTTATTTATTTATGATTAAAACATCTATATAAACATTTAAACTCCGTTAAGCAAAAAAAACTTCGTATACTTAGTACAATTTTTTTTATTACGGACAGTAGGACTTGAACCCACAAGACTTAAAAGCGTCGTCAGATCCTAAATCTGATATGTTTACCATTCCACCATGCCCGCACATAAGGAAATTAGAATAGCAAAAATTTGTCTAATAGCTATTTTAAGCAATTAAAAAAACCTTATATTACATATTACCTAAAAATTTTTCTTTAACTTGAACGGTACTTCGTACAATAATTTTTTTAATAGGCAGTAGCGGAATCGAACCACTAGCTTTCTCGTTGTAAGCGAGATACTCTACCTATTGAGTTAACTGCCCATCCCTAATGAAATTATGAATTTAATAAAATTCGGGTAAAGAAGGATTCGAACCTTCGATACTTTTCAGTATGCCGGTTTTCAAGACCGGGACTTTAAACCACTCAGACATTTACCCTTATTATAAATTTAATATAAAAATGTCTAAAGGCGGATTTGAACCGCCGACATAAGGATTTTCAATCCTCCGCTCTACCACTGAGCTATCTAGACTTGATTTTATAGGTTTAGTTTTACTTTATCTACGCTAAAGATAAAGTTTTACTAAATAAAAAATAAAATTCATTTTTTTAAGAAGTAGTAAAAAAATTATTGAGCGAATACTAGTACTAAATACGCTATTTTTTATTCAAAATTACTGAGATGAGAGGATTCGAACCTATGAATGTCAGAGTCAAATTCTGATGCCTTACCCCTTGGCTACATCTCAATTATTTTTAAATTTATAAGATCTTATAAATTTAAAAACATAAAAAATGTTTTAAATAAAAATTCTTTTATTATATTCATTATTTATAACTAAATTTTTACGAACTCCACTTAATTAAAAATTTTGACATGTTATTAAATAAGTGAAATATTTTTTTAGTATGTATGATATATATTATTTATTTTAGTTAAAATAATAAAAAATAACTATTTAATTTTTAAATAAAACAAAATATTAATTAATATAAATTAAATTTATTACTTAAACAGAGTTTAAGTTATTAAAAATAACTGCGTATACTTCGTACAATTATTTTTTTTTGATTAATTTACATTAGTGAAGGTTAATTGAATCATTTAAATAAATACAAATTAAGATAGTAAAGACATAAGCTTGTAAACAAGCAACACCAATCTCTAATCCAACTAAAGCGAAAACAACTGCAAAAGGTAAAACTGAAGCTACTGTTAAAAAACCTCCTATAGAAAGCATAGTCCAAGCGAATCCAGATAAAATTTTTACTAGAGTATGTCCAGCAAACATATTAGCGAATAATCGCACACCTAAACTAATAGCACGGAAACAGTAAGATACTAATTCTAAAACTACTAATAATGGCGCTAAAATTAAAGGAGCTCCTTTAGGTAATAAGAAACTAAAGAAATGTAATCCATGGTGTAAAAACCCTACAATTGTTATTCCAAAGAAGAATGAAAATGATAAACCAAAAGTTACTGCAAAATGTGATGTTGATGTAAAGCTATAAGGAATCATTCCAATTAAATTTGTAAATAATAAATAAACAAATAATGTGAAAACTAACGGGAAATATTTTTTACCTTTTTCTCCGATTTGTTCTTGTACTAAACTAGCTGCAAATTCATAAATCATTTCTACTAAAGATTGCCAACGTCTAGGGATTATAAAACCACCTTCTGCTGTTACAAAATGAAATAAAAGAGAAGCTGCTAATGAAGCTAGCACTAAATATAATGCTGAATTTGTAAATGAAAAATAATAATTACCAATATGAAATGGTATTATACTTATTATTGAAAATTGTTCTAATGGCGATGTTATCATTTTTGTTCGAACGATTATTTTAATTTATTATCTCTATAAAAAAGACAATTTATATATCATAAAAAAGATAGAACTTCAAAAAAATTTTAACTTATACAGTTGTAAACTAATAATTACTAAAAAAAAAATAATTTAATTATTTGACTATCTAATAGAAATAAAAATAAAAATCGTATATAAATATACCCTATCCATAAGAGAAGAGTGCTTATATAAGGAAATAATAAAAAACATACAAATAAAACTATAAAAGAATTAAAGAGTAAGAAGCGTGCAGAAAGCAAAGCAAAAAGAAAATAATTAGTTAGCTTGCATAACTCAGGAACAACTCCTATAGCTATATAATAATAACACATATAATAATAACATATATAATAATAACATATATAAGAACAAACGCATAAAACTAACAAGGATATAGAGTTAATAAACGTAACAAATATAGATAATAGTAGTATATATATAAAAATAGCAAACAAAAAAGAAAAGAAGTTAAAGAGGGGAGAAGCAAAAACACTTACTTAATAAAAAAGCTATTCTTTTTTAAATAAAAAATTTGCTCAAAATTTAGCATAGCTAAACTGGACCCTTTAGCGTTTGCAGTTAAAAAAACTTCGTACTTCGTACAATAATTTTTTTAATATCTTTAGTTTTATAGAAACTCAATATTTTTATTTCATGTAATAAAAATTGTCTATCTAATAGAGAATAAAAAAACCTCATAATAATAAATATACATGAAAAAAAATTTCAAGTATAAGCGGTGTAGTTCAATGGTTAGAACGGTGGAATCATATCCCACATAAGTGGGTTCAATTCCCACCGCCGTTA